AGGGAATAAATAAATCAATCAAATTCCGGGAGGCTTCATAGAGCACTTCCTTAGGAGTTAAACTTCCATTTGTCCATATTTCGAGAAATAGTATCTCTTGTTTTTCATTCCCATTCACATAAGAATGAATACTATGATTTACATTTCGAACAGGCATGAATACAGCATCTATAGGATAACTTCCGTCTTGAAAGTTTTTTAGTGTTTTTATATGATACCCACGATCCCTCTCGATTTGTAATCCAATACACAAATTAACGGGTTCTGTTACGTTGGCTATATGTTGTGTATTATCAACGATTTCCACAGAGGGTGGTAAAATGATGTCTTGAGCGGTTACATATCCAGGACCTTTGAAACAAATAGACGCGTCCCGAGTTCCATACAGATTACTTCTCAATACAATTTCTTTCAAATTCATTAAAATTTCATGTACTGATTCTTGAATACCTACTATGGTGGAATATTCATGTGGTATTTTCTCTGATTTTACACGTGTGATACATGTTCCCTCTATTTCTCCGAGTAAAACTCTTCGCATTGCAATGCCTATTGTATCGGCTTGACCTTTCATAAGTGGGGACAGAATAAAGCGTCCATAATAAAGACGCTTACTATCTATTCTTGATTCAACACACTTCCATTGTAATGTCCGAGTAGATACTCTTATTTTCTCTCGAACCATAGTAATATATTATTTTATTTTGATCAAACCCTTGACTTGTTTATTTCTCTTGAAATCTTTTTTTCAATGTTTATTTTTAGTTTTACACACGTCTTTTTTTAGGAGACCTACATCCATTATGTGGCATAGGGGTTATATCTCGTATAAAGTTTAATAATATACCACTTCTACGAATAGCTCTTAGTGCCGCATCTCTTCCGAGACCAGGACCTTTTATCATGACTTCTGCTCGTTGCATACCTTGATCCGCTACTGTTCGAATAGCATTTCCTGCTGCGGTTTGAGCGGCAAAAGGTGTTCCTCTTCGTGTACCCTTGAATCCACAAGTACCGGCAGAGGACCAAGAAATCACCCGACCTCGTACATCTGTAACAGTCACAATAGTATTGTTGAAACTAGCTTGAACATGAATAACCCCCTTTGGTATTTTACGAGTATGCTTACGCGAACCAATACGTCCGCTTTTACGCGAATTCTTTTTAGGTATAGCTTTTGCCATTTAGAAAGCCTCCGTTTGTAAAGTTTGTGAAAATATTATCCTTGTCTTTGTTTATGTCTTGGATTGGAACAAATTACTATAATTCGTCCCCGTCTTCGAATCAATCGACATTTTTCACAAACTTTACGAACGGAAGCCCTTATTTTCATACTTGTCATTCCTAAATAAGCTAATACCAAATATTGGAAGAAAATAAGGTTTCCTTACATTTTGAACTTCTAATTGTAGCCTTCCCACAAAAATAATGTTGAGGTTGAAAAACACCCTAATTAAATTGAATGACTTATACTTTTTTTCTTTCCCGATCGTATATCTATAAAAAGTACGTTTAATCAAGATCAAATTTGCATAAATTATATAAGGGAACCTGAAACATACCCTGGGAAAGTGATTCATTTAGTAATAAAATCTTCGTGAATTACTTTTTATTTTTTCCAATTCCAGTTAAACTCCCTTCTCGCATTCACTAATATATAAGGGGTTAAGTGATATTAGAAACTTGCGTTTTCTCTCTCTCTTTTTTTTTTTTTTTACAAAAAATGGATAGAAGTTTCTCATATAATTCGGATGTTAGAAAGATTACCATATATAACATAAAACTTCTCCGCCGATTCTTTCTAATCGAGCCTCTCGATCTGTCATTATTCCTCTAGAAGTTGAAAGAATTACAATCCCCATGCCCCCTAAAATTCGAGGGATTCGTTGATAATTATAATATATTCGCAGACCGGGTGTACTGATCCGTTTTAAATTTAAAAAACTTTTATATGATCTTTTTCTATTTCTTCTATACCGTAGAGTTAAAACTAAAAAATATTTGTCGTTTTCTCTATGTTTTCTGACGTTTTCAACAAAACCCTCTCGTAAAAGTATTTTAACAGTGTTTTCTGAGATGTTAGTAAATGGTATTTGAACCATTACTTTTTTATTCATGTCAGCATTTCGTATATAGGTTATTATGTCAGCGATGGTGTCCTTACCCATGGTAAACGAAAATGATTGTTGTCCCTTACTTTCTATATAATCAACATGCTACTTTTTCGATTTATTATTTTATTATGATTTATTTTGTATTTTCTATTTCTATCTATTCTATTATATATGTACTATTCTATTATATATGTATCTATTATATATGTATATATATTGTTTAGGTTAGCAAGTATTAATCTGAAATATATAATAATTATATAATAATTAATAATTGCAACTTCAAATACTTATAATAATAATATAATAATTACTACAAAAAGGGATATATGTTAGATAAAATAGATTAATTAATCTATTTTATTCACAAAATAATGTCACGTTTTCGGCTTATAATACCTCGGGTGCTAATGAAACTATTTTAGTGAAATTTAACTGTCTCAATTCCCGGGCGATTGCGCAAAAGATTCGAGTTCCTTTTGGATTTCCTTCTTGGTCAATGACAACTGCAGCATTATCATCATACTGAATTATTATACCGTTGCTACGTTTGAGTTCTTTACATGTACGTACAATTACAGCTCTGATCACTTCTGATCTTTCTAAGTTCGTATTTGGTACTGCTTCTTTGATTACAGCAACAACAATGTCACCAATAAAAGCATATCGTCGGTTACTAGTTCCTAGGATTCGAATACACATCAGCTCGCGTGCTCCGCTGTTATCAGCTACATTCAAATGAGTTTGAGGTTGAATCATATCATTTTTTTGTTCTTTCTGTCCAAAGATTGAAATAAAAATATTCTGTGTTCAAAAAAAGGAACCTACAATTGCATTTTTTTGTTTTCATCCTAAAGACCTCTTTCCTTTTGTTCTAATTTATTATCCTGAAATAATGAATTGAGTTCGTATAGGCATTTTGGATGATGCTATTGAAATAGCCTTTCTTGCTATATTTTCTGGGACCCCGCCCATTTCATAAAGTATTTTCCCAGGTTTAACTACAGCTACCCAATATTCGGGAGATCCTTTTCCCGAACCCATACGTGTTTCAGTAGGTCTTACTGTAACCGGTTTGTCTGGAAATATGCGTACCCATATTTGTCCACCTCGGCGAACATTTCGTGACATGGCCCGCCGTCCCGCTTCTATTTGTCTAGATGTTATCCAAGCGGGCTCAAGTGCCTGAAGAGCATATCTTCCGAAGCAAATATGATTACCTCGATAGGATATTCCTTTCATTCTTCCTCTATGTTGTTTACGAAATCTGGTTCTTTGGGGGTTATAATTGATGGTTGTTTCTCAATTCCATCTTTATTACAGAACCGTACATGAGATTTTCACCTCATACGGCTCCTCACGAATGAAGCAATTCAATATATATATAAATCGATTTAATCGATAAAATAATATGCACTAATATTCATATGTTTAATGAAAAATTGAATCGCGGGATTTTTTGAGATTTCATAGACTTTATCGGTCTTTTCGAAATTTTTATATCTTGTTTTGATATATAACTGAATATGTATTCTTATAAACAATTTTTGTTATCCTTATATAACTAGAGAATGTTGTTTTCTTATATTTTAAGGTTCTAATGAATCTTTTTTTTTCTTTTTATTATTATAATATATTTATTATTATAATATATAATATATAATATAGGATTGGCAAAAATAAAAAAAATTTCAATAAAATCAAAATTCTCGCGGGCGAATATTTACTCTTTTAGTATCAAATTCAGATGTAATGCAGGGCACAACTCCTAAAAAAAAATGGATTGCTTTTTGGTTTCTTCCGCCATCCCACCTAATGAATCATTAAGATTTGTTTTTAATAAAATCTTAAGTATTTGCAGGTTTCGTCGTTCCCATCGCTTCTCGATTAATGGTTAGGTCTGAATTCTACAATGGAGCCTCTCTCATATCTAATAATTAATAAGATTTTTTTATAATATTTAATTTATTTGTTTTTTCTTGAATCAATATTCTCAGTTTTTATTGATTCAGAGCTCTTAATTTGTTTATGTTACGAATATATTCATGCTCTATTACACTATCTTTTATGAGATGACCCATAGACCTTTACATATTAGAATTCTATATCATTGATATTTTTTTCTCTCTTTCTTTCACCCCTTCATTTATCTGTATATTCTTATTGCTTTACAACTAATAATAAGATTTTTTTTTCTTTTTTTTTATGCTGACAATATTTCAGTTGCTATAATTATTCCATATATATATATATATCATATCCTTTTTTAGATTTTTTGTTTTGACGACTAGTTTTTTAGACCTAGATAATTCAAAGCGATGCGTTGGTTATTAGTTCTTTTTTAATTAATTTATACTATGAATAGGTTTATTTTTTTTTTTGTTAAATTTAAACCGTTCTAAAAAAACTAACGAGTCGCACACTAAGCATAGCAATACTATTAATATCAAACGATTAATTTCATTTTTTGGTCGATTCAATCTTATAAAATTGATAATTTTTGGGGAATAAAAATCGAGTAATTTTTCATTTTTTGTTTCATATAAAATAAATATAGGACATTAAAGATAAAGAAAAATATGTTATTCTTTATTTAGAAATATCCAAACTTTGATCCCTAAAACCCCATAAATAGTTCGAACTGTATAGCAACAATAATCAATTTTAGCTCGAATGGTTTGTAGAGGAACCCTACCTTCTCTGGTCCACTCAACGCGTGCAATTTCTTTTCCGTCGATACGTCCTGCAATTTGTATTTGAACTCCTTTTGTACCCGCTTGTTCAGTTAATTCAATAGCTTTTTTCATTGCTTTACGAAACGAAACTCTATTCTTTAATTGTCCAGCTATAAATTCTGCAAGAATATTAGGATGTTTATAAGCATTT